TTGTACTACTAAAACTACTATAATCTTGAAAATGAATGCGCAAATACCCATCAAAGGTAAGTAAATACATCCTAAACATATAAAATGCGGTTAATCCTGTTGTGAACCAAGCTATTAGTGCGAAAATTGGTGAGTACAACCAACTATCGTAAAGAATTTCATCTTTGGACCAAAAACAAGCAAGAGGTGGAATACCACAAAGAGAAAGTGTACCTAAAAAAAAAGTAATTTTTGTAATTGGAACATATTTTGTTAAACCTCCCATAAGAACCATATTCTGACTTTTCTCTGGTGAATATCCAACAATAGGTTCCATTGAATGAATAATGGATCCGGATCCCAAAAACAATAAAGCTTTAGAATAAGCATGGGTGATCAAATGAAATAAAGCAGCTCGATAAGAACCTATGCCTAGAGCTAACATAATATAACCCAATTGAGACATTGTAGAATAAGCTAAACTTCTTTTAATGTCTCTTTGGGCAAGAGCTAAAGTAGCTCCTAAAAGTACTGTTATTATACCTACTAAACAAATGAGATTCATTATGTAAGGTATAACTATGAAAAGAGGAAGAAGCCGAGCTACAAGAAAAATCCCTGCTGCTACCATAGTAGCAGCGTGTATAAGAGCCGAAATAGGAGTGGGGCCTTCCATGGCATCGGGTAACCATACGTGAAGGGGGAATTGTGCGGATTTAGCAACTGCACCGACAAATAATAAAAAGGCACATAAAGTAGCAAATAAAGAATTGACCCCATTATTATGGATCAAGGTATTCACTATTTGGAACAAATCCCGAAATTCAAAACTACCAGTTATCCAATAAAATCCTAAGGTCCCTAATAATAAACCAAAATCTCCTATACGATTAGTTACAAAAGCTTTTTGACAAGCACTTGCTGCAACGGGTCGTGTGAACCAAAAACCTATCAATAAATACGAACACATTCCCACTAGTTCCCAAAAAATATAAATTTGTATCAAATTGGAACTAGTAACTAATCCCAACATTGAAGCATTGGAAAAACTCATATGAGCAAAAAATCTCAAATATCCTTGGTCATGAGACATATAATTGTCACTATAAATAAAAACCAAGATTCCAACAGTAGTAATTAGTATTGACATAATAGAAGTAAGTGGATCGATCAAGTGTCCGAACTCTAATAAAAAATCATTATTGATGGTCCAAGACCATAGATATTGATAGGTCAAACTTCCATTTATTTGCTGAATAGACAGATTAGCCGAAAACCACATAGCTATACTAAGTAGTAAAACACTTAGGAAAGCCCACATACGACGAAGATCTTTTGTTGCTGTCGGAATAAGTAGAAGTCCAAATCCTATTGACATAGTAACTGGGAGCGGAAAAAGGGGTATTATCCATGCATATTTATATGTATATTCCATAAGAAACCAAATTGTTCTTTTTTCTTATAATTGTTTCCAATTCACCAATTCTGATCTCTTTCGAAAAGAACAAAACAATAAGAAAAAAATATGAAAAAGATCAAATACAAAAATACAAATATTGGAATTATGACTTTTTGTTTTATTAAATATTTGAAATAAAAGTTGCAATAGGTTGATCATATATCAAATAATATGACCAAATAATTAGTCAAGTTTATTACTTAGTTATTAATTAACTTAAAACTCTAGAAAAGAAAGATATTTTTGAAATAATATGACATCATATTAGATTTTGAATAATTGGATTTTCCCTTTACATTATATTCTAATTATGTAAAATGTAAAATTATGTAATTTATAGATATATGATATATTTTTAGATTTAAAATAGATTTATTTTCTTTATATTAAAGTTCAGTTACAGATTTATTTATCTCTTTCTATTTTTCTATTTTTCTTTCTTTTTTTTATTGTATAATATTTATATAGAATCTTTTCTTTTATATACTATATAGTTTACTATTTAGATAAATTAGATAAATATTTTCTCTTACTATTCTTAATATTAAATATGAATATTTGCAATATTGTATATATATGAATCTAATATTTTCATATATATGTAATATATATGAAATAATATGAAATAGTAAAATTAGATTACTTTTTTTGTATATTTTTTTGTATATATTCTTTTTTTTATAAAGCAATTTTATAAAACAATAAATATAAAATACGTATGTAATTATTACATTATGCAAATATCAGAATGAAGATAGAAAATTGAAATCTATTTGTCTATGACAATAGAATCATTTTAGAATATTTTTTTTTTCTTATTTCTTTTATTTTATTCTTTTTTTCTATTTGTATGTTATGATATTATTGAGGAAATTTATGGAATTAAGTATAGATAATGACTAAGAAAAAGTAATTTATTTTAAACAGTATATGTCTTTCACATACAACGATAAAAAGGAGTCACCTATCTTTTGAATGGCAGTTCCAAAAAAACGTACTTCTATGTCAAAAAAGCATATTCGTAGAAATCTTTGGAAAAAAAAAGGATCTTTAGAGGCAGTAAAAGCTTTTTCTTTAGCTAAATCTATTTCCACCGGACAGTCAAAAAGTTTTTTTGTGCGACAAAAAAAAGTCTTGTAAAAATATTAATTGACATGTTTCAAAGAACTTCCAAATTTCCATTTTTGAATTGGAAGACAAACGATTCAATTTTACTAAATGTATTGTATTTGTATTTCACTTCTCCTTATTAGTTAGAGCTAGGTAATATAAAAAAGAAGAATCTTTCTTTCTACTTGATTCAAAGTACTCAGTATTGTGTATTTTCTATATTTCTATTATATTCTATTTATCAAAATTCATATTGATTGATATTGAATTCGTGAGATGATTTTTTCTTTCCTATGAATTGTGCTTTTCTATTTTGAAAAGCACAATTACGAATTACGATAGACAAAGAAAAATCTGAATATTTCATTACACTTTATACTAAGGTGTTTGGGTCTCAAAATCATTATTAGAAAAAAAATTATGAATTTTATACCCCGACTGAGAACGAAGCTTTTGAGTTCTGACTGTTCTGGATAAACAAGAGCTAGGTTTCTAGTACGGAAAAGTTGATTATTAAAAATGAACTTACGAAGATGAAGATACTAATTAAGTATTATTGATATTGAACATTTCCATATGAATAGAAATCCATCTTTCTTCATTGTTTCCTAAATTATATTGAATATATACAATTCAACATAAATTTTCTATTATTATTTAAGGTAAGCCGCCATGGTGAAATTGGTAGACACGCTGCTCTTAGGAAGCAGTGCTAGAGCATCTCGGTTCGAGTCCGAGTGGCGGCATAAATAATTATTAATATTAATAATATAGACACAATAGATCTAATAGAATCTATAAGATATTTAAAATATTATATTTTAGATTTTATTTAATCCTCTCCCCAATTTTAATTATTTAAAAGGGACTCTTCTTTATGATATTTGTGACCTTAGAACATATATTAACTCATATTTCCTTTTCGATCATCTCAATTGTGATTATAATTCATTTGATGAACTTATTAGTTGACGAAATTGAAGGATTACGTAATTCGTCAGAAAAAGGGATGATAGCTACTTTTTTCTCTATAACAGGGTTTTTAGTTATTCGTTGGATTTCTTCGGAACATTTTCCCTTAAGTAATTTATACGAATCATTAATCTTCCTTTCATGGAGTTTATCCATTATTCATATGATTCCGTATCTTGGGAATCATAAAAATGATTTAAGCGTAATAACTGCACCAAGTGCCATTTTTACCCAAGGTTTCGCCACGTCAGGCCTTTCAAATGAAATGCATCAACCCGCAATATTAGTACCTGCTCTACAATCTCAGTGGTTAATGATGCATGTCAGTATGATGCTATTGAGCTATGCAGCTCTTTTATGCGGATCATTATTATCAATTGCTCTTATAGTGATTACATTTCAAAAAAAAATCAATTTTTTCAAGAATTTTTTAAGTTTAAGGAAATCGTTTTTCTTTGGTAATATGGAATATTTGAACGAAAAAGGAAGTGTATTAAAAAAGACTTTTTTCCTATCAGTTCAAAATTTTTACAAATATCAATTAATTCAGCGTTTAGATTATTGGAGTTATCGTGTCATTAGTTTAGGGTTTACCTTTTTAACCATAGGCATTCTTTCTGGAGCAGTATGGGCTAATGAAGCATGGGGTTCTTATTGGAATTGGGACCCTAAGGAAACTTGGGCATTTATTACTTGGACCATATTTGCAATTTATTTACATACTAGAACAAATTCAAAATTGCAAGATCAAGGCACAAATTCGGCATTTGTAGCTTCTATAGGATTTCTTCTAATTTGGATATGCTATTTTGGGATCAATCTATTAGGAATCGGGTTCCATAGTTATGGTTCATTCCAATTAATATCTAATTGAATAAAATAAACTACACCACGAGAACTTTTTGTTTCGATATGAAGAATACATAAAAAAATCGTCTGATACATAATGAAATTTTGTGCGAGTTTTTGAGAACCTTTTGAATAATTCCTCTATTTAAATGGTTCTCAAAAACTTTAGATGTATTTCATTACAATTCTAATTAACCTTTCCTTTTTTTTTTTCATTGTACAACGAAGAATCGTGAAAATATGAAAGTCAAAGAATTATAAGACTTTCTTTCCAATTAATGAATTTTATTTCATTTATTATTGAATCTAAAAAAAAAGAATTAGTATCTATAAAAATAATTAGATATTAGAACTTGTACCTTGTCAACCGATAACGGGAGAACGAAATCAGGATAAATACCAATTCCTATTACAGGTAAAAAGATACATATCGAAATAAAAAGTTCTCGTGGTCCAGAATCAAAAAAATTCGAGTTTGGAATATTGAATAGCTTGTATCCATAGAAAATCTGACGTAACATAGATAATAAAAAAATAGGAGTTATTATCATTCCAATTGCCATTACAAAAGTAATTAACATTTTTGGCATGAAAAGATATTTTGGGCTGGTAATTATTCCAAAAAAGACTAAGAATTCTGCAACAAAACCACTCATTCCTGGCAATGCAAGAGAAGCCATCGAGAAACTACTAAACATGGTAAATATTTTTGGCATTGGGATAGATATCCCCCCCATCTCTTCGAGATAAACAAAACGTATTCTATCACAACTTGTTCCTGCTAAGAAAAAAAGTGCAGCACCAATTAATCCATGAGAGATTATTTGTAAAATAGCTCCATTAAGTCCCATGCCAGTTATAGAACCAATTCCTATAATTATGAAACCCATGTGAGATACGGAAGAATAGGCAATACGTTTTTTTAAATTACGTTGACTGAGAGAGGTTGAAGCTGCATAAATGATTTGTATTATTCCTACTATCACCAACCAGGGAGATAATCTAGAATGAGCGTGAGCTAATAATTCCATATTGATCCGAATTAATCCATATGCTCCCATCTTTAATAAGATTCCAGCTAAAAGCATACATGTACTGTAATGTGCTTCCCCGTGGGTATCTGGTAACCATGTATGTAGGGGTATCATCGGCGATTTGACAGCATAAGCAATAAGAAAACCAAAATAGAGTATTATTTCCAATGCTGCAGGATACGATTGATTAGCTAATTTTTCTAAATCTAATGTTGGTTCGTTGGAACCATATAAACCCATACCTAGAACTCCTATTAAGAGAAAAATGGAACCTCCGGCAGTGCACAAAATAAACTTTGTAGCCGAGTACAGGCGTTTTTTTCCTCCCCACATGGATAAAAGTAAGTAAACAGGAATTAATTCTAATTCCCACATGATGAAAAAAAGTAAAAGGTCTCGAGAAGAAAATGATCCTATTTGGCCACTATACATTGCTAACATCAAGAAATAGAAAAATCGCGGATTTCGAGTAACTGGCCAAGCTGCTAAAGTAGCTAAAGTAGTGATAAATCCTGTCAGTAAAATGGGTCCTATGGAAAGTCCATCGGTTCCCAGTCTCCAGTGAAAATCAAAAAGATTGATCCATTGAAAATCCTCCTTCAATTGGGTTAATGGATCGTCCAATTGAAAATGATAACAAAATACATAAGTCATTAGAAGGAGCTCTAGTATACATATACATAGAGTATACCACCTATACGCCTTATTTCCCCTATGAGGGAAAAAGACAATTGAAGAACCCGCGAATATGGGCAAAACAATAAGTATTGTTAACCAAGGAAAATAACTCGTGATAAAGACAAGATAAAATTAGACCAGAAAACCCCGTGCTCGGGAGAAGAATAATATATTTTCTTTTCTCGAGTACGGGCTTTTGTCGGTAAAGAGGAATCAAATGATTCAAGTGGAATTTTTTGTCACATATCAATAAGAAAGACCCATGCTGCGAGTTGTTTCATGCCATAAATAAACACGGACACTCAAAAAATCCGTTGGACAAGCGGATTCACATCTTTTACAACCTACGCAATCTTCGGTTCTTGGCGCAGAAGCAATTTGCTTAGCTTTACATCCGTCCCAAGGTATCATTTCCAATACATCCGTGGGGCAAGCTCGAACACATTGGGTACATCCTATACATGTATCATAAATCTTTACTGAATGTGACATTGGGTCTATAAATTCCAGTTTTGAGCACAAAAGATTTTCGATCTGGTAAAAGAAAATAAGAAAATGAAATAAATCATCTATTTTCTATTGTAGACACCAGACGAATCAATGATTTATCAAAATTTTAAGAATCAATAGATTTTATAATCTGTTTATGAGAAAGGGCCAAGATACTTTGATTTTCATTTCAATAACCATGAAATATGAGTTTATGAATTCAATTCATGTTAAATTTACTATCTTTCTATATGTATATATTCATATACATATAGAAAGATAAATATAGAAAGATTCTAGTATATAGAAATAGAATTAAGGTGATATATTATATATCAGATTAATACGTTTGTTATTAGGTTAGTGATAGAATAGGTTAGTAACTCTAAATCATAAATTTATATGAAAAAAGAGAAGAAAGAAAATAATAATAATAAAATATTATATTCTATTTAATTCTAATGAAATTATCTTACTATTCTAATTCTATTAGATTCTATATTAGAATATTCAGAATATCCTAAAAGTCTTATGTTTTGATTTATATGTGAAAATATAATAATTATGACTAATTATTCAGCAAATTTGATTGATTGATACGAGTTGATTTTCTGTTACGATGGATCGACGAAACAATAGCTAGTCCAATAGCTGCTTCAGCAGCTGCAATGGCTATAACAAAGATTGAGAAAATTTCTCCTTTTAATTGCCGACTATCAAATATATCGGAAAATGTGACGAGATTTATATTCACCGAATTCAGTATAAGCTCAAGACACATAAGTGCTCTAACCATACTTCGGCTTGTGATCAGTCCATAGATACCGATAGAAAATAAATAAACACTTAGAAAAAGTACATGCTCTAACATCATTGATAAATTCCTCATCTATCTTGATTCATTTCAATATGAACGAACAAAAATTAAACCGATTCAGTTGACTAGATATAGAAGAATTACAGAACAAAAGAAGATATTCACAGTAGATTTCAATAAAATAAATTAAATACATTTTCATTCTTTAATGAAAAAAAAAAGAAGTTCTTATTATATTAGATTATTGACGAGCCATAGTAATTGCACCTATCAAAGAAACTAAAAGAATTATAGAAATGAGTTCAAAAGGAAGATAAAAATCTGTGGATAAATGAATACCAATTTGTTGAACGTTACTTATTAAGTCCTGTTCTATAATCTGATTTGATCTTGTAGTCCGAAAAATTCCGGACCATGACGTATCTGGGATAGTAGTCATTAATGAAAAAAAAATACTTGTACAAACCAGTGAAGTGATCCTATCTCCAACGGTCCACAAATAGGAATCATTGGAATATTCTGAACCGTTCATGAACATTACAGCAAATATGATTAATACATTTATGGCTCCCACATAAATAAGGAACTGCGCGGCAGCTACAAAATAGGAATTCAATGAAATATAGAATAAGGATATACAAACAAGAACCAATCCCAATGAAAAGGCAGAATCGATGGGATTGATAAGTAATACTACTCCCAGACCTCCTAATATAAGAACTGATCCCAGAAATACTACAAGAATATCATGTATTGGTCCAGGTAAATCCATTATGAAATAAAAGATAAATAAATCAGTCGAAATATTTCATGACCTTACTAAGGGTGCAGGAAAGAAACTATTTTTTTATATGATACCTTCCTAATTGAATGAAAAAAATGAATATCATTAGATAGATAAAATAAAATTATTTGGCTAATCCTACTTACTTTATTACAAGACAAATCTTAGTAATTGGTAATCGTTCTTGAACCAAGCAAGAGGTTTTTATTTTTTCATTTGATTTGTTGAATCCATAACTGTTTGAATTGTGTAATCTCCAATTATTGAGATTGGTAACCGACCTAAAGAAATTTGATTATAATTCAATTCGTGACGATCATAAGTGGAAAGCTCATATTCTTCAGTCATCGATAAACAGTTTGTTGGACAATACTCGACACAGTTACCGCAAAATATACAGACACCAAAATCAATACTATAATGAAGCAATTGTTTTTTCTTAATATCTTTTTCAAATTTCCAATCAACAATGGGAAGGTCTATTGGACATACGCGAACACATACTTCACAAGCAATACATTTATCAAATTCAAAGTGGATTCGACCACGAAAACGTTCTGATGTGATTGATTTTTCATAAGGATATTGAATAGTTACAGGTAAACGATTTGTATGGGATAAGGTAATTATGAAACTTTGTCCAATGTACCTTGCGGCTCGTATTGTTTGTTTGCCATAATTCATGAACCCAGTAACCATAGGTAACATATTTTAGATATCCATGAATAAAATTTATGTTTCTTTCTCTTGGTTGAGATAAGTTATGTAAGTTATGAATATAGAATATTCATTATTGTTTTCTATTAATTTCTTATTTTTATTTATAGTGAAACAAGTTGAAAAGAAGTTGTCAATAATAGATTACCTAGAGAAATAGGTAAAAGAAATTTCCATCCAAGATTTAATAATTGATCCATTCTCATCCTAGGTAAAGTCCATCTTGTTGTGATAGGAATGAACAGAAACAAATAAGCTTTAGCTAATGTAATAAAGATACTAATTGCTATTACAAAGACTCTAAACATTTTATTTATTCCAAAAAGTTCAGTAAGAGATATGTACGGAATAGAAAAATCCCACCCACCTAAGTAAAGAACTGTTACAAATAATGACGAAACTAATAAATTTAGGTAAGAAGCAAGATAAAAGAATCCGTATTTTATACCTGAATATTCGGTTTGATAACCTGCTACTAATTCCTCCTCTGCTTCTGGTAAATCAAAAGGTAATCTTTCACATTCTGCTAGAGAAGACATTATAAAAACTAGAAACCCTATGGGCTGACGCCACAGATTCCATCCCCCAAAACCATATTTGGACTGTGCCTCAATTATATCAACTGTACTCGAACTGTTAGATAATTATAGTCGATGATAGCATCACTGCTCCCATCGCTATTCCAAAACCGTACATGAAACCTAAGTTTCATACGGCTCCTCTATGGTCACAAAGAAATGTAAGGTAAGGACTAGTTTAGTATTATAGCTCTCCTTGGACCTTAGGTAAATACAATGTAAAGAGAAATTGGAGGTTGGAGAGTCCTCAATTCGACCAATAAAATTCTGTCTGTTAGAATAAGAAAAAGCACTTCCGAATTGATCTCATCCCTTATAATGATATTCTAATGAAAATAATCAAAATTTATCTTTGTTCAGCAATAACTTAATCCTTCAATCAAATACTGGTTCTATTCCTAAATAGAAAGAATTGGGCATTAGTTAATGAATCATGATAAGAATTTCCATATGCATATGTATGAAGAAAGAAATATTTTCTTATTATTCCCGTTTTATTCTTTTTTATTATATTATCGTATTGCATTCTATTTGTCTTGTTCCTGTTCTTCTTTCTGAAAACTAAAAAAAAGGAAAGAAAATAAAGGATTAATTCGTTCTTGATAGTCATTTATTTAATCAGCGAATAGTAGCATACTCTAGATCGGAATCGTGGGGAAGTACTGCTTGATCATTTCTACCAACTTCAAGCCCTTATTATGATTCGTTTTATGCAAAGTTTTATGCAAAAATCCCTTTTTTTAATACCTTACATTATTTCCATTACTCATCCTTTGCGTACTTTGGTGTTCCTAACTGCCCACTTCTTTTTGATTGATCCCCAGTATAGTTAGAAATACAGTTGATCTTTTGCATCCGCTTCAAGATATGACGACTAAAAAAATAATCTCAATCTTGGGGTAAACAACTTATGTTTACTTCAAATTTCTTCTTGTACCTAGGGAATGAGATTTTTATTGTTTTACTGCAAATTGAGGAGCAGTTTTGTTTCACTCATATAACTATCTGGTTTAACTCATCGAACTGAAATGTTAAAAAAAAAAAAAAAGATTTTTTTTATTCTTTTATTTCATATTCATATTTAAATATCGAATTATATGAATTCTATTTCTATTTTATTGTATTTCAATTCATTTTTTATCTCTTTTCTAGAAAAGAGATAAAAAAAATTCATGTTCCAACGAATCACACGTAGAGATATTGCTAACACACATAGAGTTAATGGTATTTCATAACTAATCGATTGAGCTGTAGCTCGTAGACCACCTGAAAAGGAATACTTATTATTTGATCCATATCCTGACATAAGAAGACCAATGGGGACAATACTTGAAAAAGCAATCCATAAAAAAACACCTATACTGAGATCTGCTAAAACAAGGTGATATCCAAAAGGAATTACTAAATAACTTAGTAGAATTGATATAAAACCTATAGAAGGTCCGACCCTAAATAAACGAATATTACCTCTAGATGGAAGAAGATCCTCTTTCAAAAGTAGTTTGGTCCCATCCGCTAAAGCTTGAAGAATTCCTAAAGGACCGGCATATTCAGGTCCAATACGTTGTTGTATTGCTGCAGATATTTTTCTTTCTAACCACACAATGACTAATACTCCCATTGTGATTCCTAATACAAGGGTTAAAATGGGGACAAAAATCCATATGAGTCCATAGACTTCTTTTAAGAATTCTAATCTATAAAAAGAATTAATAGTTTGTACTTCTGTCGTATCAATTATCATTTCAACGATCAACTTCTCCCATAATGATATCTATACTACCTAGTATCGTCATGATATCAGCCAATTTCATTCTTTTAACTAGCTGGGGAAGAATTTGCAAATTGATGAAACCAGGTGGACGAATTTTCCATCTCCAGGGGAAAACACTATTATCTCCTATTAAATAAATTCCTAATTCTCCTTTTGGGGCCTCTACCCTTACATAAAGTTCTTGTTTTAACAATTCAAAATTGGGTGAAAGTTTTTTAGTAATAAATCTATATTCAAAATTATTCCATTCGGAATTCTTTGTCCTATGAAAACGCCGGTTTTCTAAATTCTCATAAGGTCCCCCAGGAATTCCTTCTAGAGCCTGTTGAATGATTTTTATGGATTCTTGCATTTCACCGATTCTTACTAAATAACGAGCTAATGTATCGCCTTCTTTTTGCCATTTGACTTCCCAATCAAATTTATTGTAACACTCATAGCGATCAACTTTACGAAGATCCCATTGGATTCCAGAAGCTCGTAACATGGGTCCTGATAAACCCCAATTTATTGTCTCCTCCCCACCAATAATGCCCACTCCTTCAACTCGTTCCAAAAAAATGGGATTTCGCGTAATGAGTTTTTGATACTCAACAACTTCTGTTAAAAAATAATCACAGAAATCAAAACATTTATCTATCCAGCCATAAGGTAAATCCGCAGCTACTCCTCCGATGCGGAAATAATTATGCATCATCCGCATACCTGTGGCGGCTTCAAATAGATCATATATTAATTCCCTCTCTCTTAAAATATAGAAAAAAGGAGTCTGTGCACCGATATCGGCCATAAAAGGTCCAAGCCATAACAAATGGGAGGCTATACGGCTCAGCTCCAGCATAATAACTCTGATATAACTGGCCCTTTTAGGCACTTGAACACTTTCCAATCGTTCTGGTGCATTTACTGTTATTGCTTCTGTGAACATAGTAGCTAAATAATCCCAACGTGTTACATAAGGCAAATATTGTATAATTGTTCGGTTCTCCGCTATTTTTTCCATCCCTCTGTGTAAATAGCCTAATATAGGTTCACAGTCAATAACATCTTCACCATCCAGAGTAACGATCAGCCGAAGAACACCATGCATTGATGGGTGGTGAGGGCCCATATTAACTATTATAAAATTTTTTCTTGTAACCGGTACAGTCATATTTTTTTCCTTAATTCATTATTTCATGAATTTTTTAAAATGTAAAATAAAAAAAAATAATAACTGAACTAATAAAAAAATAATTAAAAGAGAACAAGGATAATAATAAGAAAATAATAAGAAACTCAAAGAATAAATTCAAAATTAATTAACGAGTTTTTGGTTCCCGAATATCTAACTGATCCATTAATTTCTTATAACGCACTTTATTTTTCTTTGACAAATAAGTCAATAATCGTTGACGTTTTCCCAGAATTATTCGTAGACCCCTTTGCGATAAAAAATCTCTTTTGTGCAATTTTAAATGTGAAGTAAGTCTCCGTATCTTACTGGTGAAATTGAATACTTGAAATTCAACAGACCCACTATTTTCTTCTTTTTCTTCTTGTGTAATAACTGAGATGAATGAATTTTTGACCATAAATTTAAATTTCTATATTTCTTTTCTGTGAATTTTACTAATCAGGAAAAATAATAATATTTATTATGCCAGTTATTTTCATCTAGTATACATCAAAATTGGATTTCATTCATATACTACTTTTACTACTTTGGTTTTTTATTTATGTGGTTTATGTTTTTATGTTTTGTATATTTGGATCAAATATACAAAACATATATGTATTCACGAAAGAGAACACTTTCTTTTTTTACTTAAAAGGATTCCGCTCTTCCTAGCGAAAATTGATACACTATGAAATCAGCATCATGTATTAGAATATTACATAGTGTATATGTTTCGGCTTTCATCTACCAAATATGTTACACGATATGTAGGAAATCCACTATAAATTTTTTTCATTTTTCATTGGAATTGAATTCATTCTGAATTGTGAATACATATGTATTCTTGACATACTGAAACGACTGCTGTTATTGGTATCAAACCAATAGCGATTCATACAAGCTACGTCTTCTAATCGATAATTGGGCCAAAGAAAAAATTTGAATTTAATGAAATTTTTTCTATCTGTATTAATATGTTTGTCCTCATTCAAAAATCGACCGCAGTTTCTTATTTTGTTTTCATTGCAAAATATTGGATTTCTATCCACAACATTAAAATTCTGGGAATTGAAACAAATTCGAATTCGAAATTCTCTACGACGTCTGGGAGATAGAATATTTTCAGGAACAAGTAAATCATAATTATTTTTGTCTCCACTCAAAAATATGTTGCTGTGTCGTGCAATGGGTTTTTCAAACCCCCTTTTCTCAATATATCTTTTTTTTGTGTATTTTTTATTTGTTTGATGCTTCTTATTATCGACCAATGAAATATCCATAGTTTGATATATAATAGATTTTTCATCCCTTCGTATAGATAGACAAATTGGTTCAATAATAAATATTCCCTTTCTTATCAATTCTGCAAGAACTAGGTCCTTTTGAATCAGCATTTCGTCTAGATCTATTTCACCTCTTTGAATCGAAGATATAGCAATTTCCTTTGGATTTATCAGTCTAAGTAGGAGACAATATACCCCGATATTTTTCATTATTTTATTATTTAAGGAATTAGCCCATCTTAGTTGAAAAAGTAAATATTTTTTCAAAAAGAAATCTAGTTCCATTTCATTCTTGTTCTTATATTGATATTGTTTTTTTTTTATTTCTAATCTTGCGTAATCTTCTTCAACATCTTTTTTATTTTTTTGTTTTAGTAGATTCCATACAAGATTTCTTTGGACCTGTTGTTCGTTTTCTTCCTGCTTGAAATTTCCTAATTCAAGATCTTTTTTTTCATTAGATGATTTTTTTGGATTTATGTTAATGTTTTTACTTTTTTCATTTCTAGAAAAATGAAAAAAGAGTGATTTGATTGGGATGATCCAAGGTTTAATTTTATATACATCAAAAAGTAGCACAAATTCTGGGAAGAACCAAGTTTCTAGATTGGATATAGTATCATGATTTGATGCGGTATTATATAACCTTTCTTTATTCATTCCCATGCAATCAAAAAAGAAACTTTTTTGATTGCATGGTTTGATCTCTTGATAAATTGTAGGATAAAAAAGATCTTTTTTTTCCATTTTTTTTAAATTATTAATTTCAGTCTTAGTATTTTTCTGAATCTTGATGCCAATATGTATATCGGTCCAGATATCAATATTATTTATAAAACAAAGATGAAGAATTCTACAATCAAAATATTTTCTATCCAAATTTGTATTCCTATCAATAAGATATCCTTTTTCTATATAATCATTACTATGTATACTTACCAATACATAAAATGATTCAGGTTTCGATGTATTGAAATGATATGGAATTTCTTGGTCCCCATTTCTTTCTAATGTTGATCCATAAATGTATAAATTAGGGAGGCATATATATTTATATGATAAAAGATCATATCTATAATGTTTTTTCCATTTGTCACTCATAAATAAATTTGCTGCATAGTTATTTTTATTCATGGAATAAAGAAATTGGTATTTTTTATATAAATCCAATTGGTTTGATTCCTTATTTTGAATCATACATCGAGACTGAGATAAATCGTATTGATAATGACCTTTTAACCAGTTTTTCCATTCGTTCATTCCATACGTATGAATTTTATTATGTCTTGATTTGGAATTAAATATTCCATGTATCATACAATAGTCTTTTAAATTATCCTTAAAAAAGGGATAGCTTCCTTCATATTGAAGTACAGGTCTCAAATTATACTTATTAAGTAATTGGTTTTGTGATATTTTGTAAAAAACATATGCTTGGGACAGGGAAGAGAAGTTCAAATAAGTATTGGAATTTTGATTGATATTCTTAGTATTATCAGTATTTGAAAACAATTTTTTTATAGTCAAAATAAAATTCATTGTATTTTGATTTGTTTCATCAATTCTTTCTTGTTCTTGATTTATTTCATTGTTGTAAATGGATTTATTAAAGATCTTTTTTGTTGATTTAAAAAAAAGTTGTGCATTGATCTTAGAAACGGTAATGGTACATAGCAAAATATCTATGTATATTTTTTCAATGAATGATTTGATAAAGTAGTGTGATTTACGCATTAATCGGATATTTTTCTTTTTTAATATTTTCCAAATATGTTTCTGTGATCCCGATCTTTTATTATCATAAATTAGTTCTTTTTTTTTCTTGTCTTTTGCGGTTCGTTCAATTTGATTCCTTATTTTGATTGTCTTATCAGAAAGATCTTTCATTCTTCTTTCTATTAGTGAATGATTTAACAAATTCATCGTTCGATTTAGAACGGACGATTCGCGAATAATCTTATTATTTCTTTTGAAATCTTTTTTGTTTTCGTTCGGTTCATATACTTTTTCTTTCCTCAATTCAAATAATAAATTTGGATTTACTTTCTCCAGTTTTTTCATTATTAGTTTTATAACTCGAACTATTTTGATGACTCCTTTTGTTTTTTCTTTTCTAACTTTTAGAAAGGTTTTTCTTTTTTTATTTAAAGATTTTAGAACTTGTAAAAATTTATTTTTCACCTTTTTTTTTCTTTTTTGGAGTTCTTTATAAATAGGTTCAAAAAAAAAAGGTCGTTTTCGGGGAGAACCAAAGGGAAGTTCCGCTTCCATTCCCCAGACTGTTAAAAAACAAAAATTTGTTTTTTTATCTTTTTTTTTCATTAGATCTCTATGATGAGATCGTGCCTTAGATTTTCTCCAAGGTTTTAGACAGAAAGGATATAGAATCTTTATCTGAATACCATCTATCAACCAATCTTGGGGAAACTCTTTTTCTGATAATTGAACACCATTATAGGTGCATTTAATATGCATTTCTCTATTCCATTCCTTAAAATCCTCGTCCCACTCGGGAACTTGGAATAATAACATACGGAAAATATTTTTGGCTATTATCAATGAAGGTAATATAATGTTTTTTCTAAGAAAAGATTGGGTTACTAACATCAAGCCTCTTATTACTTGAGTAAATATAAAGGTATCCCAAGCTTCTGATATTTCTATTTGTTCATTTTTATATATTTTTTCCTCTTTCTCCTTTTCTTCTTTTGTATCTTCATTTTCAAAATAGGAAATTTTTAGTTCTGATTCTTGTTCTCTGCCCATCCAATTCCTAAAAATGAGATTCTTCATTTCGTTGATATCAATATCAAAAAACGAAAAAAAAGATGTTTTGTCTAGACGATCCAAAAAAAGTGGGGAATGTACATTTACTTGAAAGAGGTTCCAAATAACTGTTTTACGTCTTTGAGCGCGCATGGATCCTTTGATTAGATTGCGGCGAAAATCCGATTGTTTTGAGTAACGTATCAAAGACACCTCTTCCTCTTCCATTTGATCATCATTTTTATCAGTGTTACTAATATTCTGAATACTAGAAATAGAAAAAAAATGGGTATTCTGATCATTATCGTTAGAAATTATCACACGTCTGGCTCTTCTTGAATGAATCGCAAAATCTTCTTCCTCCAATGCTTCTTCATTTTCTTCTTCCTCTTCTTCCAACAAATTCTCGGTTAATTTGTATGACCATCGAGAAACCTTTTTACTGAGTTCTTCTATTCTAATTCCAACAGATTCCTTTTTCATTTTTTTTTGATCTTTTGTATGTGTTGTAATTACATCAAATACAAATTGCAAATATTTTGCTTGACTTTCTGAATCAATTTCTTTTTCTTCTGTAGAATTTAAAAATGATTGAGGGTGAAGTTTTACGGAATCATTAAGAAGTAGATCATGAATCTTATTTATAAAAAAAAATTCTACTAAATCTTCTGTATCTGTATAAGTATTCATGATTGCGCGTGAATAGAATTTTTTTCTCATTCCTCGATATGGTCCGTTGAAAAAAGGATCATATGCTTTTGGCAAGCATTTTTTTTTTTTTTCATCATCACATAATATGGTTCTTTTTTCAAGCATATCCAGACTAGGGGATCCCTCATTTTTTTCTATAATTTTGATTCTACTTCTCAATTCATTGTTCAAATTGCGCTTTTTTTTTTCATTAGTATAAATCCAAGAATCATAAAGATCTTCGTCATATAGTTTTTCTATTATGTACAAAGAAATTCTTTGTTCTAGCATTTCCGAAAAAGTTGATAAACTGGGCGGATATGTAAAGGATATTTTTTTCTTTCCGTCACTCATACATGTAA